TTATTTTATCTCTTATTTATAAGTTTATATATATATTATATAGTTAATATAATTTAAATTATCCCCCCCTCCACCTAAGGTGGAGGGTTAATCATCCCCTCCTCCTTTGGAGGAGGGTCAATTATTAAATAATAAATGAATAAATAATTAATACCTTTAAAATAAATCATTTACTCCTTTGAGTAAAATAAATGACTCTAAAGGTATAAGTAAAAATAAATAAAAATTTATTTATTTAGGTGAAGTTAATACAGGTAATTCATGGAAAGTATGATACTCTGCAGGTCTAGCTAAAATTAATTCAATATCTGAATCTCTTGTAGATCTAGTTAAGTTAGATTCTAAGAAATCAGGAGCTATTTGTATTTCTTCTTGTTCGTTTAAACCATTATTTAATTGAATTTCAACACTTTTTAAACCAACAATAACAGAAATAATAGAAATAGCAGAACCAATACTACTAATATAATTTCATCCTATAAAGGCATCAGGGTATTGGGGGATACGACGTGGCATTGAATTTAGCTTAAATATGTTTAATAATAAATTAAATTATATATTAATAATAATAATTAATATTAAGGAATATTTATTTATTATGTATTTTATCAAATATATTTTCATTATAACTAAAAATTTTATTTTTATAAGGTTTATTAGATAAAGCATATTTTCTTAATGTATCTTTACTCATTTTTAAATCTTTATAAGCTATAATAAATCCATCATATTTTTTTATTAATTTTAATGTTTGTACATCAAATACATATATACATTTTCTTAATTTTTTTAATGTTTCTTCAGATTTAGGTTTTCCAAACATAGGATTATTAGCTCCAGTTCTATCTTTCATAGAATGAAATATAAATTCAGGTGATTTAGGTTTTCCAAACATAGGATTATTAACACCTTTTCTTTCTATACTTAATTTATTTTTAAATTCATCACTATGTTTATGTTTATAAAATGGATTATCTTCTTTATACATTTTTTCTACTCAAATAGTATTTTTTAATAAATTATATTTAGGATTTAATTCATATATATATATATTTGTTCTATATCTCTTATAATAAAACCTAAATCAATTTCATATAATTCTAAAATAAATATACTAAAATATTCTAATCCATAATGATTTATAGCTTTTGTAATATATCTATTATCTTTAACATAATTATTTTTATTAAAATAATAACTTAATTTTTTACTTAAATTAGTACTACTTCCTATATAATATTTATTATTTATATTATTATATATTAAATATATACCACTATAATTTTTATAAATTTTAGTTATTAAACTTTTATTAACTAATAAATTATCATATTTTTTTTTTTATATTTAAATGGATAACTTTTATAAGTATTATTTTTATCTATACTATTTAATATAGTACAAATATATTTATTAAGTTTTAGATATTTAATTATTTTATTTTTTATTATATTTAAATTATATTCTAAGAATAATTCATCATTAATTTTATGATTGGTATTTAATTTTGAAAATGTAGAAAAATATCTAATATTTTGTATATTACTGGTATATTTGATATTTTTATTTTTTATATATTTATAATTATTATTATTAATATATTTTATATATTTTTTATTTAATTTTTTATAATATTTACATATTAAAAAGGACTATATCTTGATAATATTTTATTTAAGGCTGAGGTAACTAAAATATTAACTCTCACGTATAGTCTCTGAGGATCCTTTAATTCTTAATGAATTAAGAAATATAAGTTTCCTGCTGATTGTCTATAATAGTTATATAGCCAGTATAGCTGATATTATTACTATTTAATTAATTAATATAGTAAATATAACTTTAAGATGTTCCAGCATATAGTGAGTTTTTACTTAGGCCTAAATTAACCTAAGAAGTGCATAGGTAAGAAAATAATATTTACTGAAATAAATAATAATCAGAAATGTATTTCTGCTCATACTTTATTATAATTTAATCCAAACATTGATGGACCTCAATAATAATATCCTCCTACTAAACTAAATAATGCACCCATAGATAATACATAATGGAAATGACCAACAACATAATAAGTCAATTTTAATAAAAAATGATGATTAACCCGCGTAGCGGGTATATAAATTTTCATTTCTTACTAAATATATTGGACTATAACTTATTTAATAATTTAACTTAATAAACTTTCAATTTCCACGTTTAGTCTCTACAGAACTTACTATTATAAATATTTTTTATAATTTCATTTCCACGGTATTGTCTTATATTTATGATCGGCTATGCCGGGATATTTATAGCATTATATAAATATATAAGATTTTACCGTTAGCAATTAATATATAATTAATCTTTAATAAATTATGATTAACCTTCCACCTTTGGTGGAGGGATGATTAACCCTCCATAGGAGGAAGGGTAAATTATCCCCCCTTCGGGGGATGATTAACCAGCTTTGCTGGTTAATTAAAGGATAAAATTAATAAATTAATTACCGAAAATATAAAAATTATATTACCAGGCTACGCCGGCCATATATATATATATTACCCGGCTACGCCGGTCATATAATAATATATAAATATAAAATATAATTAAATATTTTCATAGTGGAATTACAACATGACACTTAAATTTTAAATTTATTTAATGATATTTTTTTATTACCTAATAAAGGATATTTATTAAAATGATTAACTATATTTAATAAGACTTCTTTTTTATATATTTCAATAAAATAAAAATTATTTTTTAATAATTTTATTTTATTTTTAGCATTAAAATATATTTTAATATATTCTAAAATATATAAATCATTATTTTGACCTATAGAAAAAGAACTATTTTTATTTATTCTATTTGAAAAACAACCTTCAGCTTCAATAAATCCTGATAATCAACAATTTAAATATTCTTTATTTAATTTAAATAAATCCATAGATTTAATAATATTTTCTTGATTATTATATTTTAAATTTCTATTTTTAAGATATCAATCAACTGAATTATTATTTAAACATAATTTTAAAAAATTTAATTGACATATTTTTCTAGAAGTTATTAAAGGATATTCATTAAATATTTTAATTAATTCTATAATTTCATTTTTATTATCTATAACTCATATAACATTATTAGATTTTTTATCTACTCTTACTTTTCCTCCTATTATTTTAGCTATATCTATAAGCATATTATAATTATATTTAATTATATTATCTTTTATAATTTCTTTTTCCTTATATTTATAATTAACTCCCCGAAGGGGAGTTGATGATCTCCCTGAAAAAGGATAATTAACCCCCCGGAGGGGGGTTGATCATCCCCCCTCCCCCTGAAAGGGGGAGGGGGTATAATTAGCTAATTTAATAATTAATCTATATTGTAGATTTTTATATCTTCAATGATTAACTTGTATACTTCCATCTCCTTCTAATAATCCTATTCAAAATAATTTTAAATATTTATTTTTATTATATGGGAATATTTCAATTTCTTTTTTATTTTTATTTATGTTTGAATAATATTTTTTTAATTGATAATTAATTCCCCAGAGGGGAATTGATCATCCCCCTCCCTCCTTTCAGGGGAAAGGGGGATAATTATTTAAATTTAAATAAAGAATATTTTTAATCATTTTAATAAATTTATCCACCACTGAAAGTGGTGGATATGATTTATCATTTCCGAAGGGAATAATAAATTTATCTTTTAGATATATTTTATTATATCCTAAGGTTATCCCAGCTATTCTGGTTATAAATTTATATTTTAATTTTATAAATATATATATTATTATAAATATAATAATATAATAATAAATAAAAATATTTATTGTATCATGGAATGCTACATCAATAGATGCATTAGATAATAATACTCCTGTTAATCCTCCAATAGTAAATAAGAATAAGAAACCTAAAGCAAATAACATAGGTACTGCTAATCTTACTTCTCCACCATAAACAGTTGCTATTCAACTAAATATTTTTATTCCTGTAGGTACAGCTATAACCATAGTTGCACTAGTAAAGTAAGCTCTAGAATCTATATCTAAACCAACTACATACATATGATGACTTCATACTAAGAAACCTAATAAACCTATAGATCCCATAGCATATAACATACCTATTTCTCCAAATATAGGTTTTTTACTATATGTAGATACTATATGTGATATAACTCCAAAACCAGGAATAATTATAATATAAACTTCTGGATGCATTGGACCATCTCTTTATATAATATAACCTCAATAGAATATATATTTACTATAAATTTATGATAAATATTTTTATGTATTTAGATGATAAGTATAACTAATATTTTTAATATTCATATTTTTTTCATTTTTTTTGAAATTTAATATTTAATTTATTTAATAATTCAAGTGATATAGTTTTATTTATTTTTAAATCTTTTAAATTATAAAATTCTGGTATTAAATGTAATCTATTATTTTTTAATGTTCTAGATGGATTTACTTTAAAATATTCTATAATATTTAATATATCTTTTTTACTAGATATATCTCATTTGAATGAAGTATGTTTACTTCTATCAATATATATATTACCTTGATATAATTTAATTAAAGGTTTTAATATATCAGGTGTTTTTTGAGATGCAGATATAGATAAAGTATTATTTACTATATTAATAGATATAGTACCATCAGCATCAAAAAAACCACTAAATCAAGCATTATTATATGTAAGTTCTTTAGGATAAATTAAGTCTAAATTATATTTATTACATAATTTATCTAATTGTATTAATCTATTAGGATTACGTATTTCACCATTAACATTATTTATTAATTTTATTAATGGCAATTTACTATGTAATCTATATCTTATAGATTTAGAACCAGATCTTAATTTAATAGATCCTCCATATATATTTTTTATAAAATTTAATGCTCTTTCATCTCTTATATCAGTTGTTATTTCTAATGAACCATAACCTTTTTTAGATAATAAAAAAGAACCATCACCATCAATAAAACCAGCTAATCATTGATTTATTTTTTTATCTAATTTATCTTCCATATTAGTTTTATTATGTAAAAAACATTGACCTCAATGTGAGGTTAATCATCTCCCTCTACCGAAGGTAGAGGGGTATAAAAATTTTATATAGCCGGCTACGCCGAAATTTATATTCCATTTATTATATAACAAACGTATGGTCTCTGAAGTTCCTACTCTCAAGTTAAATGATTTGGTTACTTGCGGATTATAATTAAATTTTAAGATTTTTACTTTAACGGTATATTTGTATATAATATAACTTACATATAAAGTACTTAAAATATATAGTATTATTTTCCCGCTTATAGTTTGTTGCATAATAAATCATATCTTTAAAGATATATTTATTAAGGGCCATCCTTGACCAAAGAATCAGAAAAGATGTTGGTATAATACAGGATCTCCTCCAGCAGCTACTTCATAGAAACCAGTATTAAAGTTTCTATCCATTAATAATAAAGTAATACCTGCTGTTAATACAGGTAAAGATAATAATAATAATATAGCTGTAAAGAATATAGCTCATACAAATAATGGTGCATTTACCATATGTAAACCTATAGTACGCATATTTAAAAATGTTACTATAAAGTTTATTGCACCTAATAAACTAGATATACTAGTTAAATGTAAAGCAAATATAGCTAAATCAACACTAGGACCTGAATGTGCATTAATAGATGATAAAGGTGGATAAACCGTTCATCCTGTACCTGCACCTTGTTCTATTAATACTGAAGCTATAATACATACTAATGCAGGAGGTAAACATCAAAAACTAATATTATTTAATCTTGCAAATGCCATATCTACAGCTCCTATCATTATAGGTAAGAAATAATTTCCAAATCCACCTATTAATACTGGCATTACAAATAAGAATATCATTCCTATTGCATGTCCTGTTACTAATACATTAAATACTTGATTATTTCCTCCTAAAAATTGTGGATTAGGTCCTGATAATTCTAAACGTATTATTACTGACATTCCTGTTGCCACCATTGCTGATATTAAACCATATCCTATATATAATATACCTATATCTTTATGTGATGTACTATATAATCAACGAGTTACATAACTCATTTGTTTTGTCATTTTTTTTTATTTTTTTTTTATCTTTTTTTATACTTTTTTTTTCCATTATTTTCCTTTTTTTTACTTCTTTACCTATTATAAATTATCCCTACCACCATCGGTGTAGGGGATGGTTTATCCATTACACGGGATTAATTATAACCCCCCCCTTATAGAGGGGTTATGATTAATCTGCGTAGCAGATAAATTATAATAATTATTAATTTTGGAAAGAGTATATGATAATTATATAAATAATTGACTCTCTTAGAGTTAATCATTTACCTCTTCGGGAAAATAATTAAATATTAAATAAATTAATTATCCCCCCCCCCTTTGGGGGGGGGATTATCAACCCCCCGAAGGGGGGTTAATTATTAATCTATTAATGATAAGTTAATTTAATATAAAATCCGGTGTAGCCGGCTATATATATTTTTTTTTAAATGAATAAATATTTTCTCTATTAAAGAGAGATTTATCTACTTTAAGATTATAAATAATTGACTCTTCCCCCCTTCCGTGTTAATAATTAACCCCTTTCGGGGGATAATTGACTCCTTTAGTGTTAATCATTTAACCCTTAGGGTAAAATAATTAAATAAAAGATAAAAAAGATAAAATTAAATTAAAGTATAAACTAATTTAGAAGAATCTCATAAGAAATCAATTAAAACATTAGGGAAAATACCTAAATATAAAGTAGGAATAATTAATAATAACATTAAGATAGATTCTCTAAAAGTACAATCTTTAGTTAAATTAATATAAGGAGTTTTAATACCACCAGTTAATCTATTAGTTATTTTCATTTGATATGAAGCAGATAATAGAACAGATAAAGCAGCTAAAGCACCTAAAATAGGAGATAAAGAAATAGCACCAGAAATAGATAACATTTCACCAATAAAATTAATAGATAATGGAGTACCAGTATTACAGAAACTTAAAATAATTAAATAAACAGATAATAAAGGCATATAAGATAATAATCCTTGATAATAATGTATTAATCTATTATGATATCTATCATATAATATACCACCAACAATAATAAATAAACCAGGAGATACAAAACCATGAGCTATAGATAATATTAAACTACCATTTATACCTATATAATTATTAGAAAATATACCTAATATACATACAGCCATATGAGAAATAGAACTATAAGCTATTATAACTTTTAAATCAGTTTGTCTTAAAGTAATTATAGAAGTATATATTATAGTTATAACACATAAAACATAAACTAATGGAGTATATAATATTGCAGCATCTGATAAAGTAGGTAATATTAATCTTATTATAGCATATACTGCTAATTTTAATATTACTCCTGCTAATAATATTGAACCAGCTAATGGTGATTCAGAATGAACTATAGGTAATCAAGTATGTACTGGTGATAATGGTGTTTTTACTGCTATACCTATTGAAATAGCTAAAAATAATATACATTGTAAATCAATTGATAATACTAATAAACTAGTAGCTTGATAATCTGTATTTTCTAATAATATTTCATATAAAGCTATAGCTAATAACATAAATAATGATGAAAATAATGTATATATTAATATATAATCTGCTGCTTTATCTTTATTTGCTGCTCCATATAAACTTATCATTATAAATAATGGTGCTAAAGATGCTTCAAAATATATATAGAATGATGTCATATCTTGACATATAAAATTTATTAATAATATTATTCCTAAATTTATTATTAATTCATAATATAAATTTGTTTTTATATTATTTCAATTTGATATTATTGATATGGGTATTAAATATGCTGTTAATAATATTAATATATCTGCTATTCCATCTGTTGTATAATATACATTTATTTCTTTTCAATCTATTATTGTTGGTATTGCTATTAAACCACTTATTATTAAATATATCTCTTTTGAGATTCCTTTAAATATTCTACTACTTATACTTGTAAATATTGCTATATAAAAATATATAAATGTCATTTTTATTTTTTATTTTTTTTTTTTATTATTTTTATATGACTAAAGGGATTTGAACCCTTAAATAAATTAGACCTAAACTAATCGCGTATACCATTTCGCCATAGTCATTTCGGATGCAACGTGATTCGAACACGTGGACTTTTAAGGTCTTAATAGCTCAAATATTACGCTTTAAACCACTCAGCCATACATCCTTTCCTATATATATATATCTCTCTCTATATATTTTTAATAATAAATGAATAAATGTATAAATTTTTAATATAGAAAATCTTTATTTTTTTTCTAATACTTTTTAATGTTAATTATATCCACACCCGAAGGGTGTGGATATGATACACCCTCCTCTTTCAGAGGAGGGTTAATTATATCTCCGAATAGTAGAGAAAGAATTTATTCCACCATTAGTTAAGTTAATCATTTATTTTATAAATAATTTACCAGCAAAGCTGGTTAATCATCCCTGAAAGGGGATAATTTACTTCCCAGTTAATCATTTAACCCTTCGGGTTAAATAATTGACTCCTTTGGAGTTAATCATTTATTTTATAAATAATTTACTTCCCAGTTAATCATTTAACCCTTCGGGTTAAATAATTTATGATATAATTCTTTAGAATGATTAACATATCTTCTTTCTAAATTTAAAGCACCTAAATTTATTTCATAAACAAAGGCAATAACTAAAGAAAGTAAGAATAAGATAAGAATAGTTAAACCATAAATACCATTAGAATAAGCACTAATAACATAAGGTAAAACAGAAGAGATTTCTAAATCAAAAGGTAAGAATAAGATAGCAACTAAAATAAATCCAACACTAAAGGCAGATCTAGATTGTTGATATGAAGTGAAACCACATTCAAAAGGTCCATCTTTTTCTATATATGAATTAGAAGTAGAGATTAAATAATTTAATATTATTAATACACAAGCTACAACAGGAGTTAAAAATAAATAATATGTAAACATTATATTGTAATAATATATAATCCTTCCAATATATTAGGTATATAAATAAATAATGTAATCATTAAAATTGTACATATAGATATAATATAAGCTAATGAACTATTTATATAATAAGAAGATAAATCTAAAGATGATTTAATAGAAGAATTAAAATTAGATGCTAATATTTTAATTATATTAGCATAATAATAAGTAGCTATAACACTACAAGTTATTAATAATAATGATTCTAAAATATAATTATATGAAATTGAACCAATTAAAATATATAATTTAGCATAAAATCCTGGTAAAGGAGGTATACCTATTAATGAAAAGAAACTTAATATTAAACATATTATTAATCCTTTATTAGGTATTTTTAATTGATGTATATATATTAATGGTGATCAATTAGATATTGGTTTATCTATATATTGACTAGTAGCTAATATAGATAAGAATATAATTATATGTGTTAAAGTATATTGTATTAAATAAATATATATAGATATATCAAAAGTAATAACAGATAATAAAATATATCCAAAATTTAATAAACCACTATAAGCTAAAATAGTTTTAATATTTATTTGAAATAATGGTTTAAATGATCCTATTATTAATGATAAATAAAAGAATATTATAAATATATAATTATCAAATAAATTTAAATTAGCAAATATAAATGATATAATTGATAATTTAGCTACTATACTTATATATGCTGTTATATATGTAGGTGCATAATTATATACTGCTATACTTCAACGATGTAATGGTGCTAATCCCATTTTAAACATTAATGCTATTAATAATATATCAAAATATAAATTATTTATATTATTAGATGTATTATTAATATATTGATAAAATAATGATATATCATTTAAAGATGTAGAACCAGTTAAATTATATATAAAATAAGAAGAAACTAATATTATTGTTGAAGCTATACCACCCATTAAAAAATATAATAATGAAGCTCTTGATGCATTATATGATCTATTATGTAAACCTGTTAATAAATATAATGTATAACTTTGTAATTCTATTAATATATATAATCCTATTAAATTATTTACTAATGGAAATAATATTAATCCTATTATATTAGTTATTATTATTATAATATAATATGGTGAACTTATATCATATCTTTGTTTTGATATATTATATACTAATAATGATATTATTAATAATAATATTAATATTATTATTGGTAAATTATATGATGTTATATTAAAATTATTATTAAATAATGTTATTCCTGGTATTAATGGTATTATATTTAATGAATTTATTAATAATATTAATATAAATGTTATTGTTATTATTCCTAATCTATTTAATATTATTGAATGTCCTATTATTGGATTTGAGTAATTATACCCTTTATAAGTTGAAAATACTAATATTGTTAAAAATGATGTTATTAACATCTCCTATTTATTTTTATTTAATGGTATACTTTTATAACTTTCTTTTTATATTTAATATTAATTATTTCTGTTATTTAAATGAATAAATTATCCCCCCCCTCCATTAGGTGGAAGGGGGGATGATTAACTCTAGGAGAGTCAATTATTTACCCCCTTCGGGATTAATCATTTACCCCTTCGGGTAAATATATTTATTATTATTAATAATATATATATATTAATTTTAATGTAAATAAATAGCATCTTTTAAGTAACCACTAAATAAGATACAGAATACATAAGCTTGAATCATAGAAATAGCGAATTCTAAGATAACTATACTAACAACACCTAACATAGGAATGAAACCACCTATAAATCCAAATATAGATGAACTCATTAAATTAAATATTAAAGAACCTAATATTAGCATTAGAAGGTGCCCTGACAAAACATTAGCCGATAGACGTAAACCTAAAGAAATAGCTCTAGAACTATAGGATAAAGTTTCAATTAAAACTAAAACAGGAACTAAAGCTAAAGGAGTACCAGTAGGTATAAATAAAGAGAAGAAACCTAATCCATGATTATATAAACCTATTATAGTTAAACCTAATCATAAACTTAAACTTAAACTTATAATTGCTACTATTTGTGCTGATATAGCAAATGAATAAGGAATCATTGATATTAAATTAGCTATTAATATAAAGTTAAATAATGAAAATATTAAAGGAAAATAATATCCTCCTTTATTACCTACTTGACTTTTAACCATATTTAATATTGTATCATATATTGCTAATATAGCTAAACCTCATCTATTTCATCCTAATAAGGATTTATTTAATAATATTTTATATATATATATTATTATTAATACTATTGATAAATATATAACATAATTTGATATACTTAATGTTATTATATTATTTATTGTTAATAATGGTTTTATTTCAAATTGATCTAATGGTGAATAAAACATTTTGTTTTTTTTTTTATTTCTTAATTTTTTATTTATTTATCATTTATTTATAAATGATTATTTTTAAGTTAAATAAGCTTAAATAGCTTTAAATTATTATTTATAATATAAATTTAATATAATATAAATAAATTATCCCCCTCCACCTAAGGTGGAGGGGGGGGATGATTAACCCTCCTTTAAAGGAGAGTGTCAATTATTAAATATTATAATTAATCTGCTACGCAGATAAATCATAACCCCTCTTTAAGAGGGGGGGGGGTTATAATTTAGTAATTATTATTCTAGCTAACATTAATCTTAATATATTAGGTAAAATATATACAGAAATGAAATAAGTTAAAATAACTAAAGCTAATATACCAAAAGATAATAAATGTATAAAATAAAAAGGAATTAATTGTGGCATTATAATTAAATAATTTATTAGATAAATATATATATATATTTCCTTATATAATATAATAAAATAATAAATAAAAAGGAAATAATAAAAAATAAATAAAATATCAGATTGGAGGGATTTGAACCCCCATAAATTTACACCCAATGTAAAGACGTTACCAATTACGCAACAATCTGATAGATAAATCAAGATTAAGAAAATATTAAAATAAAAAAGGAAATAAAATAAAATAAAAATAAAATAAAAGACTTGAAATCAATAAAGGATAAAGAGGGAATTGAACCCTAAAAGAATTAATTTGCAATTAATCTACTTAACCATAAGTAACTATATCCAAAAATATGACAAGTGTGGATCGAACACACAAATTGGCATTGGAAGTGCCATAGTTTTCCAGTTAACTTATTGTCACATAACTACAGTGGGAATTGAACCCACATGAATACTGTGAAGTAGTACTATCATACCATTAGATCATGTAGTCAAATATCGTATTGAGGAATCGAACCCCACACCTTCCGATTACAAAACGGATGCTATACCTGGTTAGCTTATACGACTATATAATAGCTTAAGATAGGAATTGAACCTATATTAGTAGCATATGAGGCCACTGTTCTAACCATTGAACTACCTAAGCAGGATAACTACTGAGAATTGAACTCAGATACATTGCTCCACATACAATTGTTTTACCTTTAAACTATAGCTATCTTTTGAGGAGAGACTGAATCGAACAGTCGCAGCTATTTAAGCACTAAAGTTACAATTTAGCTCTAATTACCAACATTAGAATCTCCCCAATTTTTACGGCTAGAAGGATTCGAACCTTCACGATTAATTATCCGAACATTTTAAGTGTTCTATGTCTACCATTTCATCATAGCCGCTATTTTTTTTCTTAGTCTAATGGGACTCGAACCCATATTTATCGATTATCAATCGATCTCTCTACCCTTGAGATATAGACTATCTTACCTACATTTTACTTATTTAGGTATATTTCTTTTATTTATTTTTAACTCCTTAATAGTTTATTTTTTTTCCCTTTAAAAGATAATTAACACTCTTCGGGGTTGATCATTACCCTCCCCTGAAAGGGGAGGGTGATAATTAATTATTTATTTTTTTTTTATCTGGATACTCCAGTCATATATGATTAACCCCTCTTAGGATTTATAATTATATCACTTATTTAATAAATAAATAAATTATCCCCCCCTCCATTAGGTGGAGGGGGGGGGGGATGATTAACCCTCCTTTGAAGGAGGGGGTCAATTATTAAATATTAAATGAATAAATATTTCATTTTTTTTAGTATATATTTATTTACCTAAAAGGGTAAATAAATATATTTACTTTATATAAGGTAAGTTAATTATTCTATTTGATATTATAAATTTATATAAAATTATACCTATAAAAAGGTATAAAAATTATACAGCATATAATAATAAGAAAGCTATCATTAATGAGAATAATCCACAAGCCTCTGCTAAAGCAAATCCTAAAATTGCTTGAGGGAATAATGTTGAACGTAATGAAGGGTTACGTGAAGTACCATTTATTAAAGCTACGAAAACCATAGCAATACCTATGGCTGCACCTCCTAATCCTAAAGTAGCTATTGCTGCTCCGATGTATTTTGCTGCTAATACTAATTGCATTTTATTTATTTATTTTTATTTGTTTTATAAAATTATCTTTTTATACTATTCTCTCCTAATAAAAATTATTATTTATTTTATAAAAAGGAAATAATTATAATATAATGGCATAGTAAGAATCGAACTTACATTTTAACATTCGTAATATCATGTATTAACCATTATACTATATGCCAATATACGGATAACCAGCGATTCGAACGCTGACAGCAATAATGCAACTACGTAGCAAGTAGGTTAGTTTACCAAATACCAAGTTATCCAAACGTATCGCATCAGACTCGAACTGACATCTCTTATAGTGACATTATAAGGCTTTACCATTAAGCTACCAATACTTTCTGAGTTGATATGATTCGAACATATATATACCTAGCTCAAATCTAGGGGACTTGCCTATTAGTCAACAACTCATTATTTTTATTATTTTTTATATTTTATATATTTCTCATATAGATTAATTATTTATTTTAATATCCTTAAATATATACCCTAAATAATTAACCTCTCCAAAGGAGAGGTTTATAATACCCCCCTTCGGGAGATAATTACTATTGGTAAGGTATATTATACCTTTACTTTAAAGTGGTAAAATTAATTAATTAATTAAAATAATAATATTTATATCCTTTCCTATATATTTATATATTTCTTTTATATGGTTCTTATTATGTTTTTATTTATGTTCAATGTAATCAATATATAATAGGATATATATATATTATATATATTTTATAATAATACTGATTATAATAATACTTATATATCTTTATTATATAGGTAATAATTATAATTATAAATGAATATTAATCTAATGATAGGTTATTATTTCTTCCATATTGAATGGAGGGTATAATTAACCTGCTACGCAGGAGGAGGGAGAGATAAATTAAATGAATAAATATTTTAATAAAAAAAAAGTAAAAATATAAATCCCGGCGTAGCCGGTCATATATATTTATTAATTAAAGGAGGATAAATAAAAATATATTATAACCCCCTTAAGGAGGGGTTATGATTAATCTGCTACGCAGATAAATTATAATTATGTAGAATTAAGATTAAGAACCTCATCAATATACTATTATATAAATAAATAATCATAATATATCTAATACATGTAAGTATAAAACTGTAACTTCTCCAAATACATGTGAATGAGTAGTAAAATCATAATTATAAACTCTTCAAGTACATACTGCAAACATTATTAAGATTGATATCATGTGTACACCGTGTAAACCCGTTAAAGAAAAAAAAGTAGAACCATAAACACCATCAGTAATAGTAAATGGAGCATAAATATATTCTAAACCTTGTAAAATAACAAAAATAAATATTAATAATGTAGTATAAATAAAACCATATAAAGTATCATTTCTATTACCATTAATTAAAGCATGATGACCCATAGTAACAGTAACACCAGAAGCTAATAAAATTATAGTATTTAATAAAGGTAATTCATTAGGTGAAACAGCTTCAATACCCATAGGAGGTCAAGCCATACCAATTTCCATAGTAGGATTTAATGAAGAATGTAAATAAGCTCAAAATAAAGAAGCAAAAATTAAAATTTCACTAACTACAAATAAATAAAAACCTTGAGTTATACCTTTTTTTACTGCTTTTGTATGATCTCCTAAATATGTACTTTCTGCTATTATATCTTTAAATCATAATGTAAATACATATAATATTAATACTATATTCATTAATATATATATATTATTATTTATATATCCATGTGCTGTTAAACCTATAGTTAAAGCTAAATTCATTAATGAAAATGATGTAAATAAAGGTCATGGTGATGGATTTACTAAATGAAATGGATGTAATTGAATATTACCTCTTACTGAATTTGTCATTTTATTTTTTATTTTTAATATTGATTTATATATATTTTATTTATTTTATATTAATAAATGAGTTAAATAGGAATCGAACCTATATCTATTGCTTAAAAGGCAATAGTCTTAACCGTTAGACGATTAACTCCCCCTCTGGGAGTTGACCATCCCCCTCCCCCTTTCAGGGTGAGAGGGACGATTAACTCTAAATGCCTTTGGAAAGAATTGAACTTACACACATCGCGCTTCAAGCGAATGCTCTACCATTAAGCTACAAAAGCATTCAAGGGTAAGCAGAATCGAACTACTATTAAATGTGTTGAAGACATTTACTTTACCTTTAAGTTATACCCTTTTAGGTTATATAGGAATTGAACCTATGTTTTAGTTGTGTAAGAACTACGATCTAACCATTAATCTAATAACCTTTATATACCTACAATTATTATGTATTACCTATAATTATTATTTATAGGAGGAGGGGGAATATTAATAATAATAATAAAATATTACCGGGCTACGCCGGCCATAAAATATATATAAATGAATAAATAACATACTTATAATTATAATATAATTATATATTTATATATATAAATGATTAACTCTAGGAGAGTCAATAATTATATTAAAAGGGAAATATAAAATAAAAATTATAAAATAAAGAATAAGGAAGATAATTAAATAAAGATATGAATATTAGCATCAATAATAAATAATAAAGAAGGAATAAAGATAATTAAACCAAATAATAAAGGTAAGAAAACAATTCAACACATATTAATTAATTTATCATATCTAACTCTAGGTAAAGTAGCTCTAACTCAGATATAAGTAAAAGCAAAAATATTAGCTTTAATACCTAAGAAAATACCAGAACCACCACCAAAGAATAAAATAGCAGTTAAAGTAGATAAGAATAAAATAGAAGCATATTCAGATAAGAAGAATAAAACAAAAATAGAAGAAGAATATTCAGTCATATGACCAGAAACTAATTCAGATTCAGCTTCAACATTATCAAAAGGAGGTCTAGCACATTCAGCAACACAACCTATAAATCAAATAATAGCTAATGGTAATAAAGGAAAAATTAATCAAATAGATGATTGTAATTCAACATATCTTGATAAATTCATAGAACCAGCAAATAAAATACAAATTAATATAATTGTAGTTAAAACTAATTCATAACTAATTAATTGAGCAGTTGAACGAATAGATCCTAATAATGAATATTTACTATTAGCTGATCAACCAGCTAATAAAGTACCAAATACTCCTATACTACTTATAGCTAATGTTATAATTAAACCATAATTATGATCACTTATAGTTACACCTGGTGCAAAAGGTATAAATGATCAACATAATAAAGCAGAAATTAATGAAATTATAGGACTAATAAATAATATTAATTTATCAGCATGAGTAGGTATAATTATTTCTTTTAATAATAATTTAGCTGCATCTGCTATTGCCATTAATATTCCATAATAACCTACTGCATTTGGTCCTACTCTACGTTGCATATATCCTAATGTTTTTCTTTCTGCTACTGTTAAAAATGCTACTGCTAATAATACAGAAACAAACATAATTAATAATTCTATAAATTTCATTTTATTTTGTTATTGCTATTGCCCCTACTACTGATAATATTAATATTATTCCTGTTACTACTAATAATATTGCATATTCTGTATATAATTGATTTCCTACTATTATTAATTCATTATATGTTTCTTTTATTTCTATTATTATTGTATTATATTCATATACTATATCTAATGGTATAAAACATATTGATAATATTACTATTATTAATGGTGATACTTTATTACTTGGTATATAATCTATTTTTAATAATGATAATATAAATAAAAATAATATTGCTATTGCTCCTACATATATTAAAATATATAATATTCCCATTAATACATAATCATTATTATATAATGATATTGCTGTACTTGTAAATAATATTATTAATCATAATATACTTTGTACCGGTGATAATAATCCTATTGCTAATAAACTTGATATTCCACTTATTAAATTCATTTTTTTTTTATTTTTTTTTTATTTTCTTAATATATATATATTAAGTTATAATTTTTATAATTTTACGTTTATACTTAGAATTGAACTAAGATCGATGTATTAACAGTACACTGCTTTACCTTTAAGCTATATAAACTTATAATTACTTACCTAATAAAATAAAATATATATATATAAATATAATATAAGTATAAGAATATATAAATCCCGGCGTAGCCGGTTATATAAAATTAATTACGTAAATTATTTTCCCCGAAGGGGTAAATGATTAACCCCCGAAGGGGGTAAATTATATAAGTAATAATAAGGGATAAATGAATAAATAAATATTTATTTTATAAAGGATAAATTTATATAATTTTTAAGATAAATAAATAATAAATATAAATCCTGGTTATAGGCTATATAAGTTATAAATAAAAGTGTTATAAAAGATTATTCTTGTTCAGATAATCATTCAATAAAGTCATTAATAGGAACACATTCAACTTTAATAGGCATTAAAGCATGATTAACACCACATAATTCACTACATTGACCATAATAAACACCAGTTCTTTGAATTAAGGCACTAACTTGATTTAAACGACCAGGAGTAGCATCAATTTTAATACCTAAAGAAGGAACAGCAAAAGAATGAATAACATCATTAGCAGTAACAATAAATCTAACATGAGTATCAACAGGAACAACAATAGAAGTATCAGTATCTAATAATCTTAATTGTCCTTCTTCTAACATGTCTTCAGGAATAATATAAGATTCATATTCAATAGTTTCACCAGTTTCTGAAACAAAATCTGAATATTCATATTTTCAATATCATTGTAAACCAACTACTTTAATAGTCATAGCAGGAGTTAATACTTCATCACATAAATATAATAAAATAAAACTAGGGAAAGCTATTAATAATAATATAACAGCAGGGAAAATAGTTCAAATTATTTCTAAAGTTTGTCCATGTTTTAAATATTTATAAGCAAATTTATTATCTTTAAAATCAGCTATAACTACATATAAAATATATGAAACTAAACCTAAAATTAAAGCTAAATAGAACATTATATGATCATATAATTCATGTATACCTTCTTGGTTAGGTGATGCTGAATCTTGTAAACGAACACCTCAAGGTGTTGGAACATCTAATCAAATCATTTTTATTAAATTAATTTTTTTATAAGTATAAATACTAAATAAATTGGAATCAACCGGAATTGAACCGGTATTTCACGCATGCAAAGCGAGTGATTTACCTATTAATCTATGATCCCTTTTAGGTATTGTAGGTGTATGTATTTTTATTTTATCATCTCCGAAAGGAGATGATAAATACCGCTATGCGGAATTAATTAGTTTATTATTTATTTTTTTTAATAATAATACTATAACATTATAGTCTATAATGTTAATAACTTATCTAAATGATTTAATATTTGATATGCATTCAATATGTAAACTTAATATTCTTAACTAAAATTATATATTATTTTATAATTATATAATTATAATCATAGGAATATACCTTATTATCCTTGCGTACACTTAAGGCAATAGATAAGTTAAAACCCATAGATGATAAAATCATTACTGACTCACGTCGTAATTAACCCATCTCAAGTAACTCCTTAGAGGACGAACAGTCCTACCCTACCTAGTGACTACTACCAGGAGGACGAGTCTAGACGACATCGAGGTGGCAAACACTGCTGACGATATCAACTCTCACGCAGTTAATCCGTTATCGACATCCATACCATTTGTTTATGCCTGTTCACTACACTCTACTTAAGTACTAGATCTACTTGTTTGTATTTCTATCATCGCACAATTATGTTGTTATCCTTTTTTACCTTTTTATTAGGTTTATTCTATTTACCATATAGATTAATTGTACGTATATTCTATTATATATATAATATATTAATATAATTATTATATTTAGACACATCAGATGCTTTCGCTGATGTCGACGCCCCATCGAAACTAACCTCTTTATACGGTCTTTTATTTCCAGCATAGCCAGTATTATAATTTCATTATAAATTTTAAAATTAGACTCTTTAATGCTATCTGCATAGGTATCTCATTTTATTTAAATCATCTTTTTTAATAAAAAAGATTATAAATTTAACCTATTATACTGTAATAGATAGATTAAGAATAATATATATATATATTATTTAAAGTCAATATAAAGATATAGTAAAGCTGCATAGGGTCTTTTTGTCAACCTACGGGTATACGGCATCTTCCAATTTTGATTAACTAAAGTAGGCTTGCCCTACAAAGGATTCTTACTTAAGTACTAATTAAGCTTTTTATTTTTTAAAAATATCTTTCTCCTTTATATATATTCATATCATTTAATGAAAAATATATTACAAAATTCGACTGTACATTTAGACAGACATTTCAGTCTAACCTCGGTGAACCAGTCTGTAGCGACATATACAACTGCCGACGGTCTTTAACTAAGATGTCATTGACCGTTTTCACCTTTTTATTTATAGTTTATAAATTTCTTCGATTGTATTCTTAATTAAAATTTATTTAAATTATCCCCCCCCCCTCCACCTTTGGTGGAGGGGGATGATTAATCCCCGAAGGGGATCAATTATAATTTATATTATTATATATACTTATTCTTTTAACTTGGTAATTATTAAATATAATATCACTATTTTTATTTAATAATCTACTTAATCTTCTAGGATCTACATTTATTGATGCAGATAAATCCTTTAAAGTTAAGAATAAATATTTATTAATATAAAATTATATATAATTTAACTATAAAGTTGGATTTTAACCAACCCGGCGATATAAAATATATATATATATTTTATTCTAATACATTGTATTAGATATGTTATTATAATTAATAACATAAGTACTTAATCTTCACCGCAATTGCTATTTCACTGAGTCTACTCTGGATACAGTCATCGCATCGTTTATTCATTCATGCAGGACGTCAATTATACGTCAATGAATTTCGCTACCTTTGGATCCTCACAATAAGACCGTCGTTTATTTATTAATTATAAAGATTTTAAACTTATTTATCTAATAAACACTGGACAGATATCACTTATTATACTTATTATTACTAATATGCAATAAGCTATGTTTTTGGTAAACAGTCGCACGATTTAGCTGATTTATAGCATTTGCCGAGTTCATTCAGAGTAGTTATCTCATTCTCCTTTTAATATACCTGTGTCGGTTTACAGTACGGTTTATTGTATATTTACATGTATTTTTTCTCATCAATATTTATATTTCTATTTCTATTTTAGAGACCGTTCATTTATAGTTAAACCTTATATATAAGAGGGTAAATTTATTTTACCTATCGTTACTCAAGCCAGCAATATCTTTATAATTTTTCATTATATATTCTACTACCATATTTTTATTAAATACTTTTGTATTTATTTTAAATATCTATAATTAAGTTATTAGTTTAGACCCGTATATTATCTCTATTATTAATAAATAATATATCAAATTGATATATATATATCAAATTAGTGCATTGTTACATGTTCTTTATAAGGTGATTATTGTCAAACCCACTAACTAATTGTCTATAATTTAATTTATATTTCTCTTTTTTTACAAAGAATTAATAAATATATTTATTATTTTCATATTATGATATAATAAATATATATAAGATAGATTATGTTCACTTAACTAATCATTTGGGACTTTTATTTAATAGTCTAGGTTGTTTCCTTCTCGACTTACTACCTTATCGCAATAAGTCTGACTCTTTATTTAACTTATATACTGATTTCGAGGTTTAAATATTTTGATAAAATTTTTTTGAATTCCCCAAAGTTATTTAAGTGCTGTACCAGTTTAAAGATTTAATAAAGGCTATACTAAAATATATTTCGTAGAAAACCAGCTATCGGCAAACCAGATTTGTCTGTCACTGCTAAACACATCTCTTTAGAAATTATTGCTACAATTACCTATTGAGTCATATATATATTATCTATATTTTAGATTTATTTATTTATTTCTTGATTTTCTCAATTATATAATAAAACATATATATATACTTGGATATATTTAGATCGTCTGCTTTCGGGCCTATTTATATTAATTTTATTTTTATTTTTCATTTTTATTTTAATTTTTCTATTTCACTAATATAAATAACTCACTGGCCCATTATACAAAAGGTACGTTATCTCTATAACTGCTCTCTACTAATCTATTTCTTTTTTTTCCTTTACAGTACTTTTATTTAATATATTATTTTTTATCTTAGTAGTTGGTACTACTTTATTCATATCTCTTGATATTACTTTTAGATTTTAATAATTTCACTCACCGCTACACTTATTATCTCTGTTGATTTCTTTATTAAGTTACTTAGATGTTTCAATTCACTTAATTCTTATTCTCTTATTTTCATATTTAGATTGATACTTTTTTATCTTTTTATCTATTTAATATATTAATTATTAACCATTTCTTTGATTAATTTAATCCTTAAATTAGTATTATTTACATACACCAATTTTCAATACCTCTCCTATATTTTTTTTATTATATTTATATATATATTTAAATTATATCCCCCCTATACCATTGGTGGAGGGGGAAATGATTAACACCAAAGGGTGTGGTAAATTTTATTTCTAAAAAAGTAGAAGAATAAAATAAAAAATAAATGAATATCTATATATCCCGATCAGGTTCCCCTAACCGAACCGTATTTCAACTTACAGCAAGTCCTATTTATAGTTTCATAAAAAATGATAATAAATATTTCTTGCTGTTGATGAGTGGTTAGTACGAAGTAGCAAATAATTTCACCGTAACACTCTAGTTTACGATTACTAGCAATTCCTCCTTCATATAGCCAAATTGCAGGCTATAATCCTTTATTGAAAAATTTCATAATCTTATCTTTTAAATTAATTAAATTTTATTATTAATATAATTGTAGATAATATTGTAACACGTCTATTGCCCATTATATAAGGGTCATCATGATTAGTCTTCTACCTCTACTTCCTATTACCTTTCGATAATACATAAATTAAAAAGGATTACGTTCATTTAATAACTTAATATTATACCTCATGGCATGAACTGACGACAACGATGTAACGCCTGTATAAAATATATAATTCATATAATGAATTATATATAAAATATTCAAATAATGGTAAGGTTTAAGGGGGATTATCCAATTAAATAACATGTTCCACTGCTTGTGACTACAACCGTCTAATGTCTTGTATTTCACCCTTGCGAGCGTACTAGTCAGGCGGAGTACTATTCATTTTCACTTGTTATAATTTATTGTACTCATAGTTTACTGCTACGATTAAATGGGTATCGAATCCATGTCATTCCCGTAGCCTTCGTCTCACAACGTCAATATATTTTAAGTAATCTCTTTATAGTCATAATCTATTCTATGCATTTTATCTCTCTTAGATTAGTTCTTATTACCTTTTATATATTCTAATTTTCTTATTATTATATATATATATAATATTATATAATAATAAGATTATCATCTTTTGATGATTATAATCGTTCTACAGACCCTTTAAGCCATTTTGACCAATGCTAGCCCTCTATGTCTAACCGCAACTGCTGGCACATATTTTAGTTAGGACTATCTATAAATATTATCATTATTAATATTTATTTGGAGTTTATAGTTTTTCTTTTATTATTTTTTTTTTTTTATTTTTAATTTCCTCCTCGTAGATAACTCGATCAGTCGTTAGACCATTGTCAAATATTCCTCACTGCTGCTTTATATAAAAGTTAATATAGGACTTTATTTTTTAATAAAGGTTTCTATTAATGTGACCGTTCTAACTCTCATTATCGGTTTCAGTTCTATGGCTAGAATTTCTTCTATTACCTACATCTGATTAAGGATCTTTATTTCCTTATTTACTCACCTGTACGCTAAATTTAATTTAACTTGCATGTGTTATGTCTCTACATAGCATTTAATCTGAACCAACATCATGTTCTTTTATTTTATTTTATTTTTATTTTTCTTGAATTACTCAGAATTGAACTGAGATACATCCATTATGAGTGGAATGCTCTACCATTGAGCTATAATTCATTCTTTTTTCTTATGCAGTAGATAGATTTGAACTATCATAATAAAGTTATGAGCCTTATATGTTACCATTACATTATACTGCTTACTTATATTTTTTTTTTTTATTTTAACCTTTATATAAGATATTTATTAAATGAATAATTTAATTATTCCCGCATAGCGGGTATTATTAACCTTCCCGGAAAAGGGAGGTAAATTCTTTTTATAAGGAATATTGATTATCCCGAAGGGATGATCTATATCACCGGAGGTAATATTGATTACCTTAAAAATGATTTATTTAATATCAAAAGAAAATAATATACCCGGCTACGCCGGGCCATAAAATATCTTATATGATAAATTATCCCCCGAAGGGGAATGATTAACCCCCTTCGGGGGGGTTAATTATATATTAATTAATTCCGCGTAGCGGTATTTATCATCTCCCTTCGGAGATAATCAACTCCCAAAGGGGAGTTGATCATCCCCCCCCCCCTGAAAGGGGGGGGGATAATTAAATAAGGGATAAAAATAAACATTAATAAGGTTTTTATAACTTAAAAAGTATATATAATAAAATTTATAAGTATAATAAATTATATCCCCCTCCACCAAAGGTGGAGGGGGATATGATTAACCAGCTTTGCTGGTAAATTATATTCCTTAAAGAAAGAATACTTTATTATAAAGAATGATAAATCTAATATATCTATATATATATATAAAAAATATTAAAAATAAATAATTAAAGAATATAAATTCTATAATTATTTAGATTTATTACCTAAATAGAATAATATATTTTCAATAGAAGATATAACAGGAACAATAATAATAAAGTAAGAGAAATAATAAATAGTTAAAACTTGACCTAAGAAGATATAAGGAACTTCAACATGCATTTGACCTAAATTACCTAATAATATAAAATTAAATACAAATAAATAGAAAGAGAATTTAGATAAAACTTTAAATGAGTTTCCTCTAATTACTGATCTATCAGTTATAGGTAATATTAATAATATTAATAAAGCAGCAAACATAGCTATAACTCCACCTAATTTATCAGGTATTGATCTTAATATAGCATAAAATGGTAATAAATATCATTCTGGTACTATTGAAGCTGGAGTTACCATAGGATTTCCAGGTATATAATTATCTGAATGTCCTAATGTATTAGGTGAAAAGAATACAAATAAACTAAATATAAATATAAATATAAATACAGTTATTAAATCTTTAAATATGAAATAACTATGCATTGGTATTCTATCTATATTTCCTGATATTCCAACAGGATTTGATGAACCATGTACATGTAATGCTATAAAATGCATTACTACTAATGCTGCTAAAATAAATGGTAATAAGAAATGTAAAGCAAAGAATCTTTGTATTGTAGGATTTGAAACAGAGAAGCCACCTCAAATAACATTAAACCTACCATTTTATATTTTTTTAATTACCTTCCTCCTACTCCAAAGGAGTAGGTATAGAAAGTATCATATATATAACTGACATTGCCAAGTTATAAATGATTATATTTACTTATAATTACTTATAAGATTAGACTATTTCATCATCCTTTTAATACCTATTATTAACAGGTAGGATGTAAGGCGCTCTTGGTTAAATTATTGTTATATGTACTCATTAACTAGTCGTTAAACGTTTATATTCCTTATAAAATATTACCTAAAAGTATATCATCCTCTCCACCTTTGATGGAGGGAATTATATATCTTTATGACATGGCCCGGCGAAGCCGGGGATTAATAATTAACCCCCCCCTTCGGGGGGGGTTGATAATCCCCCCCCTTCGGGGGGGATAATTAATAATCGATATATTTAGGTATATTTTATTCATATAGAATATACTTCGCTATATATTGTCCTTATTTAATAAGGAGTTCTATATAATTCACCTTATTTTCCTATATATTTTACAATATATGGCCCCTTATTTGTTTTTTTTTTGGATTTGATTTAATATGACAGGATATGACCGGCGTAGCCGGGTATATATAATTATATATTTAATTGTAAATAATATCTAAAAGATATCATATCTAACATTCGTAAAGTATTTTATTTTCCTTCAGGAAAGGATTCACTATCTATAAGTAATTTATTATATCTAGTATTTAATTTTAAATCTAATAATCATTTTTTATATTGTATTAATTTAGAACCTATTAATTTATATTTATTCATAAATAATATTATTTTTTGTATATCTTTTTTAGAATTGACAGATAATTGTATATATTTATTATTAGAAATAGAAAGACATTTATTAAAATTAAAAAATTGTTTAATATTTTTAAATAATATATAATTATATTTTTGTTTTAATTGATAACACATATCTTTACTTTTATTATTTTTACTAAAAAATGAACCTTCAGTCATAGTAAACCCAATTAATCAATATTTAAAATAATGTAAATTATTAAAATTTGATTTAATTATATTATTATTTATATAATTATTTATTTCTTTTTCTTGATTATTTATATCTTTATAATAAATTAAATTATTATCAAAAATATATTTCATTAATAAATATTGTTTTTGTCTTGTTTCTGTTAAAAATTGTACATTATATTTTTTTAATAAAGGTATAAATACATTTTTTAAATTAGTTTTATTTATTTCTAATCTAGCTAATTTTTTACCTTTTTTAGGTGTTATATTATATACTATTCCTAATTGTTTATTTTCATTTATTGACTCTAACGATGTTTCATTTAATAAATTATTTATATCCTTTTTAGTTGGTAAAGATAATATTTTATTATTAAAATGATGTAATAAATCTAATTCATTTTCATGTAAATTTATTACTAATGATATACATATATATTCTATTATTTTAGTCTTTTCTTTACTATTATATATTTTTTTTTTTTGTTATTCTTATATATCCATCTCCATCTATAAAACCTATAAATTTATATAATAAACTTTCTTGTGTTTCTATATTATTATTATATATACATATATTTTTTATTTGATTAATATTTAAATTTTTATTAAACATTTAATAATTTATTAATTTTCCTTTCTATAAAATTTAACCTAATATACAAATTTATTATCCCTTCGGATTGATTACTTAAATTGTTAAATATATTTAACCTCTCCGAAAGGAGAGGTTGATCATCAACCTTTCAGGATAAAATTAACTCCCCGAAGGGTGTGGATATAATTAACCAGCAGTGCTGGTTGATCATTTTTCCAAAGGAAAATATAATTAAATATATTCCTATTTTACCTATTATATAATATAATATATATAAATATATATCCTGTAAATTTAATCATGGTAGGGTTGGTTTAAAGGGAACGATATCTCCTCCTATAAATGGTATAGCAGATAATAAATTAGTTATAACTGTTGCACCTCAGTGAGACATTTGCCCGTAAACTAAACAATATTTGTCTGATAACTAGTTATCATTTGACAAATATATATAAATGAAAATTTTCATTTATATATATAAATTATACACATATATAAAATTAATTTATATATATATAAATTTCGACTGTGCATTAAGCATCATTTCAGACACCCATTAATGTTGCAGTCTGTAGCGATTATTTATTTAACCGACGATCTTGTTTTCACTTTGATCGTTTTCATTAATGTTGCCGATAATATAATAAAAAATATCACTATAATTAACCCCTCTCCCTGAAAGGGAGAGGGGTTGATAATCTCCCCGAAGGGGAGATAATTAGTAATATTATTATTATCCTTAATAAAAAGGAATATCTATGATTTTAAAATCATATATCAATTCTATAATTTTTCTAATAAAAGTTACAATTATAGATATATTCATATCATATATAATGAACCTCTCCGTTTGGAGAGGTTGATCATCTTACCATTCGGGAAGATCATTATATGATATAAATATAAATGATAGACTATCTATCATATCATTATAACGAGCTTATAATATATCCATCAAAGATTAGGATAAATTAAATTATTTTCCCCGAAGGGGAAAATGATTAACCAGCTTTGCTGGTTAATTATTTAAATAATTCTAGCATATTTAAATTTGATATAAAATTTAGTAAAATTTTTATAATTAGATAAACCTGATTTAATTTTAAATTTTTGATTACTTTTAGATTTATAGTTATATTTATATAATTGACTTTTATCAATAAATTCAATAAAAGAATTATATTTATCAATATGATTATTATTTAATAAAGGTATAAATAAATCAGGAATAAATATTCAACCTAATTTTAAAGCACGTTGAATACTTTTATTACTACAACATAAATAATGAGAAGCTTGTTCTATAGATTTAAATTTACATAATATTTCATTATTTATATTTTCAATAAATATAACTTTACGAGATCCTTTACTGATATTAAGACGTTCTAAATCTGTTAAATAATCTTTAGGTCTATTTAGAGATAGATTTTTTAAATTTAAAGATAATTTATTATCTCAATATTCTTTATGTTTTTTACGTAAATCTTTTAATAAATCTAATCTTTCATTAGATAAAGATAATATAGATAAATTATCTTTATTATTTAAATTATATTCATAATATTTACATTCTTTAAATTTACCTGCTTCAGTTAATATATTATATTGAGGAACTAATAAAGAAATATAGGAAGTTTCTAAAGCTAATAATTCAAAATAATTATCATCATTATCAAAATTTTTAGGATAATATTCTAATATACCAAAAATAAAATTATTTAATCCATATTTATTTAATGCATTTTTTATAATTTTACTACCTTTATTATTATTTTGTATTAAATGATTTCTAAATCTTAAATTTAAATTATTAGTTTTAGCTGAACCTATATAATAATTATGTGATATTTTATTTATTATTATATATATACCTGCTTTACCTTTTAATTCATTTTTTATATTATCTTGAATTATACCTTTATTTAAATTTTCTCATCATTTTATTGGTTTTATTCCTATTTCTTTAAATATATCTTCTGGTAAAGTTATATCATTTTTTTTTGTACTATAATTTCTTATACCGGCTATGCCGGTATTTCTAATCCATGAAGCTTTGATTTGCCTTGTTAAACAAGATTTAAATTTATACCTCGTTATATTATGATATCTAGATTTTGGGCTATTGTTTTTTTTAGTATAACCCATAAATGCTGTTGCTATTGTTAATATAAATATTATTACTCCTATTGCTCATACTGTAACTCTAGGTGATTTATAACTTCCATAATATAATGCTTTAGCTATATGTAAATATAAACATATAAAGAAGAATGAAGCTCCATTTGCATGTATATATCTTATTAATCATCCTGCATTTACATCTCTCATTATATGTTCTACTGAATTAAATGCTAATTCTATATTACTTGAATAATGCATTGCTAAAAATATTCCACTAGCTATTTGTATAACTAAACATAATCCTAATAATGATCCTAAATTTCATCAATAATTTATTGATGATGGTTGTGGACTATCTATTAAATAACTATTTACTAATGATAAATATGGATTGGTTTTTCTATATGTCATTTTTTTTTATTTTTTTTTCTTTTTTTTACTTTTTCTTTTTTTTACTTTTTCTTTTTTAATCTTACCTATATTTTATAGGTAAGGTTATATTATTTATTTAAATACCCCCTTTAATTTTATAAATTATACCCCCCCCCTTCGGGGGGATGATTAACCCCCCCCCCCCCTCCTCCAAAGGAGGAGGGGGTTAATTAATAATTTATAAAAGGGGTGTGTATCTAACCCTAAAGGGGTTAGATAAATAATCTTATTCTATAGTTTAATGGTTAGAACATTACTCTTCTAAAGTAATTATTTGGGTTCGAATCCCAATAGAATAAATATCTCCAATATATTTAACCTATAGGTTAAATTAATAAATAACTTTATATTATGATAGGCATTGCTTCGATTATTAATAATATTTATATATATTTCTTAAAAAAATAATAATATATATATGGTTAGCTACGCCGGATAATATATATTTTTTATAATATTTATATTACCCGAAAGGGTAGATAAATATCTACTCAAAATAAGAAATATTTATTGTCATCTATATATTAAAATATCATTTATATATATTTATATATATTTTATCCCTGAAAGGTTTAATGATAAACCCGAAGGGGGGGGGGTTTATTATGTATAATATAGTATATTTTAAATAAAATATAAATGAATAAATGAAGATATTCTTATATAAAAGATGGGGGTATATAATAAAATTAAAAAGGTAAAATAAAGATAATATTAATAAAGATAATATTAAAGATAATAATTAAAGGAATATTAGAAATTAATCTACTAACACCAGTACTACCTAAAACTCTTAATAAACCATTATCAATATATTCATTCATTTTACCACCTAAAATTAAAACAGGTCTAATAATTAAATTATTTAATAATTGATCGTAATAAATACGTTGATTAAAGTAATTATAAATAGAATTAAATTTAGAAGTATTAAATAAATTATCCCCACCACCATCGGTGTTGGAGATGATTAATCCCGTTACACGGGATAAATTATATAAATATTCATAAATTAAAACTAAAGATAAAGATAAAGATAAACCTAAAATCATAGGTAAAAATTTAAATAATAAAGGTATCGTCATTTCTGTTTCAATAAAAGTATTAGTATGAGGTAAACCTATATTTAAATGAAATATAACATTATCTCTATAATAACCAATAAATATACTATATATAGCTAAGAAAGTCATAGGAATAGCCATATGATTACTTTCATGAATAAAAGTATAAGTATATTTATTTGATCTAGGATTATTATAAAAAGTTAAATATAAAACTCTTAATGAATATATAGCTGTTAATGTTGCAGATGCAGTAGCTATAAAGTATAAAATATATCCACTTATAGTATAAGTACCATATAAACTTTCAATAATAATATCTTTAGAATAATAACCAGTTAAACCAGGTATAGCCATTAAAGATAATGAAGCAATTAACATGTTAACATAACTATAAGGTAAATAATTAATTAAACCTCCATATTTACGCATATCTTGTGTTTCAGACATATAACTATGTATTATAGATCCAGCAGCCATAAATAATAAAGCTTTAAAGAAAGCATGACAATATAAATGATATATAGCTAAATCATAAGCACTAGATCCTATAGCTAACATCATTATTGATAATTGACTCATTGTTGATAATGCAATTACTCTTTTTATATCATTTGATACTACAGCTATTAAACCACTTATTAAAGTTGTTAAACCACCTAATCATAAAATAGTTAATAATATAGATGGTGTATATTCTAATATAAATGATGATCTAACTAAAACAAATACTCCACTACAAACCATTGTAGCAGCATGTAATAAAGAACTTACTGGTGTAGGCAAAAATATTGTTATTTTATGATCGGGTATATTTATTATAATTGAAAAACCAATAAATATAATAAATATTTTATCCCGAAGGGAATAATATATCATATCCACCACTTTCAGTGGTGGATTAATATTTTAATAAAATAAACTCATTCTATTCTCATAGATGTTTGGACTTTATATTTTATTTATATATTTTTATTTGCTTTTTTTATAAATGTATTTAAATTTGATTCATTAATTTTATGTCATTTAGTTTTATAATTATAATAAACTCATAATCATCTTTGATAAGTTATTATTTTTTTTGTTTTTAATTTATATTTATTAAAATATTGAATTAGATTTTTTAATTTAGTATAATTTACTATTAAATTATCCCCTCCACATTCGGTGGAGGGGATGATTAACTCCCCTTCGGGGGGTAAATTAATAGTATTACATTTTTTTAATGTATGGGTATAACCATTTAAATATAAAGCTGTATTTTTCATAAATACATCTTCATTTTTTTGTGATATAATATAACGTATAGATATTTTATTGTTAATAAAACTATGTGTAAAATAACCTTCAGCATCTGTAAAACCTGATAATCAAGCATTATCAAATGTTACTTTATTTGAATTATTATTTAATACTTCTATATTTGTATTATATGTTTCATTATATCTATTTACAAATTTTGTAAAATTATTATTATTTTTTAATAAATGTATATTACCATTAAAAATATTGATTATTTTTAATAATTTTTCTTTATCTCTAACTCTAAAATGATGTGTATTACTTTTTTTATCTTGTTTAGATACTGTACCAAAACCTAATTCTTTTTTTATATAAAATAATATTTGTGCATCTTCACTAGATTGTGTAATTTTAAATTCTAAATATTTATTATAATTATTAATAATAAAAGAACCATTACCTTCAGTAAAACCAATTAATCAAAATTTAAAATCTTCATTTCCTACTACTTTAGAAGATATAGATTTATTATCTCCCGCTACGCGGGGTAAGTTTTCCTTAATCTCATTAGAAGATGATAAATAATCACACATTGTAGGATTTATTATTCCATCAGGGGATAAATTATTATCAATAACTAATGTATCTTTATTACCGGTTACACCAGTATCTTTGGAATCTTCGGTAAATAATAATATATCTTCCTTATATGAAATATTTAATAATTTAAAATTATATTCTTCTGAATAATCGATGTAACTAGGATAAATACTTTTTATAAATCAAAATAAATATATATAAATAATTTCACGTAAAGTCTCTAAGGAGTTCAATAAATACTGAAATCCTGAGGATTGTCCATATAAAAAATAACCCGTTATACAGGTATAATTTAACAATTTAAATTTTTCCGAATTCTTTTTATTTAAATTATATCACCCTCCACCTTTGGTGGAGGGGGATATGATTAACCACCCAAAGGGGAATAAATTATATCCCCCTTCGAAAGAGATGATTAATCCCGCTTCGCGGGATAAATTATCCCCTCCTCTGTAAGAGGAGGGATGATTCACCAGCTTTGCTGGTATTTTAAATCATTTCCCTTTAGGGTAAAATATATAGCCGGCGTAGCCGGGATTTAAAAGTAAGAAAGTGGATCAAATTGCATTAGGATATTCCCTCATATAGTGAAATTTTAAGAAAGCCTTAATCCAACCTTCCATAGCTAATAATAATCATGAATGTAAACCTAATTGAGCTGATTTAGCAGTAGCAGCTATTAATAACATTATAGCTAATAAATTTAAAATTGTAGTATTAATATGAGGTGTTAATAATTCTATAGTTAAAAAGTCTACTGAATTAAATAATGTTATAATAGTACCAATAAATATAACAAATAAAGCATCACCCATTCTATTAATTAAAATAGCAGATAAAGCTGATTTCATAGCAGCAATACGTGTATTTCAAAAAGATATTAATAAATAAGAAATAACTCCTACAAATTCTCAACCAATAAACATCATAATATAATTACTACTAACTATTAATATAGTCATAAATATAGCAAAAATACTTAAAATAATATAAAAACGATTTCTATTTGGATCAAATCTCATATAATCTATAGCATAAAATAAAACAGCCATAGTTACAATACCTACAGGTACCATAACTGTCATAGATAAAGAATCTAATAATAAAGCATAATCTACTTTTAAAGAACCTATAGTAAATCAATTACATATATTAATTAATACTGATTCTTCATATATATAAAATAAATAATTAAACATTATAATATATTTGTTACTTTTCCTCTCAATCTATAATATGATACTAATAAACTTAATCCTATTGCTGATTCTGCTCCAGCTAATATTATTATAAATATTCCAAATATTGTTCCTTCTATATCATTTATATAATTTCCTACATATAATATCTTTACTGTTATTGTTAATAATAATATCTCTATTGCTATTAATAATGTTATTATATTATTTTGACTTATATAAAATGTTATTAATGTTGTTAATATTGCTAACATATTTTGTTTTTTTTTTT